AATAGAGTGCCTGATTAAAGGATTATTTTGATAGAATAAATTATGTGCCACCCACCTCTATTTAGTTAAAATTAAAATATTTAAGCAAATAAAAAATTAATTTTGAATTTAAAATTTATAAAAATAATCTTAATTCGAATAAATCCCCCTAAGTTCGAATTAACCAAAAATTTAGATTTTAAAATACCTGAAAATTCAAGTGAAATAAATTAGAAAATGTCCTTGATTCGAATAAATCCCCTAAGTTCGAATTAACTAAAAATTTAGATTTTAAAATACCTGAAAACCCAAGTGAAATAAATTAGAAAATGACCTTGATTCGAATAAATCCCCCTAAATTCGAGTTAACTAAAAATTTAGATTTTAAAATACCTGAAAATCCAAGTGAAATAAATTAGAAAATGACCTTGATTCGAATAAATCCCCCTAAATTCGAGTTAACTAAAAATTTAGATTTTAAAATACCTGAAAATCCAAGTGAAATAAATTAGAAAATAACCTTGATTCGAATAAATCCCCCTAAATTCGAGTTAACTAAAAATTTAGATTTTAAAATACCTGAAAACCCAAGTGAAATAAATTAGAAAATGTCCTTGATTCGAATGATTCCCCTTGAATTTGAGTTAAGTATGGGATTTGAATAACGAAATACCTGAAAATCCAAGTGAAATAAATTATGTGCCACCACCTCTATTTAGTTAAAATTAAAATATTAACTTTTTAAAAATAAAATTATATTCAACAAAATTAATTATTTCTAAAAGCTTCAAAAACTTATGTACACAAATACTGGAATATAAAAGATAAGCTAAACAAGCTATTGGGTTCATACCCCACTTATAAAGGTTTACCCCTTTTCTTTTTAATCAAATTAAGAAATATTATATTTTTAAGAACCTTAATTATAGGGACAATCATCACAATTTCTTCATATTCATGATTTTCAATATGAATAGGATTAGAAATTAATTTACTTTCATTTATTCCTTTGATTTCTAAAGGTTCCATATCTTCTTCTGAAGCTTCAATAAAATATTTTTTTGTTCAAATATTAGCTTCTATATTAATTATATTTGTAATTCTAATATCTTTAGTAAATTTTGAAATATTTAAACCTTTAGATAAACTTTTATCTTTAATTTTAACTTCATCCTTACTAATAAAATTAGGGATAGCCCCTTTTCACTTCTGATTTATTGAAGTAATCGAAGGAATAACATGAATAATAAGATTAATTTTGTTAACTTGACAAAAAATTGCTCCAATAATTGTGATTCAAATAAATTCAATTGACTTTAATTTTTTAAATTTTATTGTAATTCTAGCTATAATCATTAGAGGACTAAAAAGATGAAATCAAGCAAGAATAAAAAAAATTTTAGCCCTTTCTTCAATTAATCATATAGGATGAATAATAAGAATTTTACTAATTAACCAATCTATTTGAATAGTCTACTTTTTAATTTACTCGTTTATAAATATTGTATTAATTTTAATACTTAAAATTAATAATATTACTAGAATCAGACAAATTTTAAATTTAAAAATAGATAAAAATATAAAAATATTATTTTTTGTAAATTTTATATCCTTAGGAGGTTTGCCACCTTTCATAGGATTTTACCCAAAATGACTAGTTCTAAGAGCATTAACTTCTCTTAACTTAGTATTAATATCTATTATAATAATTTTATCAACTATATTTATATTATACACTTATATTCAAATTTTAGCCCAATCTTTAATATTAAAAAATATTGAAAGAAAAATTAATTTTTCAAACTCATCAAATCTTATTATATTCTTAAATTTTTTGAATATTGCTGGATTAATTATTTTTACTTTATGAATAAATTTTTAAGGATTTAAGTTAAGTAAACTAATAACCTTCAAAGTTATAAATAGAGAGAATTCTAAGCCTTAGAATAAATTATTCACCATTAAATTTGCAATTTAATATCACTTTAGAATATAAGACTAATGAAGGAAAAAAATTCATAAATAAATTTACAGTTTATCGCTTTAATCAGCCACTTCATCGAACAAATGATTATACTCTACTAACCACAAAGATATTGGAACTTTATATTTTTTATTTGGAATATGAGCAGGAATAATTGGGACTTCATTAAGAATTTTAATTCGATTAGAATTAGGAACAACTGGAAGACTCATTGGAAATGACCAAATTTATAATGTAATTGTAACAGCTCATGCTTTTATCATAATTTTTTTCATAGTAATACCTATTATAATTGGGGGATTTGGAAATTGACTAGTACCTCTAATAATTGGAGCCCCAGATATGGCTTTCCCTCGTTTAAACAATATAAGATTTTGATTACTTCCCCCTTCATTAACTTTATTAATCCTAAGAAGAATAGTAGAAAGAGGGGCAGGAACTGGGTGAACAGTTTATCCTCCTCTTTCATCAAATCTAGCTCATGGAGGATCTTCTGTAGATTTAGCAATTTTTAGTCTACATATAGCCGGAATTTCCTCAATTTTAGGAGCTGTAAATTTTATTACTACAATTATCAATATACGCCCTAAAGGAATAACTTTAGAAAAAACCCCTTTATTTGTATGATCAGTTTTAATTACAGCAATCTTACTTTTATTATCATTGCCAGTTTTAGCAGGAGCAATTACTATACTTTTAACTGATCGAAATATTAATACTTCTTTCTTTGACCCTTCAGGAGGAGGAGACCCAATTCTGTACCAACATTTATTTTGATTTTTTGGCCATCCAGAAGTTTATATTTTAATTCTTCCTGGATTTGGTATAATTTCTCACATTATCACACAAGAAAGAGGGAAAAAAATGGCATTTGGAACCTTAGGTATAATTTATGCAATATTAACAATTGGTATCTTAGGATTTGTCGTTTGAGCACATCATATATTTACAGTAGGAATAGATGTTGATACCCGAGCATATTTTACCTCAGCAACTATAATTATTGCTGTACCCACAGGAATTAAGATTTTTTCTTGATTAGCAACCCTTCATGGAACCCAAATAAACTTTACTCCTTCTATATTATGAACCTTAGGATTCTTATTCTTATTTACTATTGGTGGATTAACTGGAGTAATTTTAGCTAATTCCTCTATAGATATTATTCTTCATGATACATATTATGTAGTAGCTCATTTTCATTATGTTTTATCTATAGGAGCAGTTTTTGCAATTATAGCAGGCTTAGTACATTGATTTCCTTTATTCACAGGAATAAAAATAAATAGATTTTACTTAAAAATTCAATTTTATATAATATTTATTGGAGTAAATATAACTTTTTTCCCTCAACACTTCTTAGGATTAAGAGGTATACCTCGACGTTATTCTGATTACCCAGATGCATATTACTTATGAAATAAAATTTCCTCAATTGGATCATTTATTTCATCTTTAAGAGTTATTTTCTTCCTATTAATTATATGAGAATCATTTTATTTTAAACGATTAAATATTTTTAATTTTTCTATACCTAGATTACTTGAATGAAACCAAACAACTCCACCAAATGAGCATAGATATTCTGAACTTCCAATTCTAACTTTAAAATTCTAATATGGCAGAATAGTGCATTGGACTTAAACCCCAAATATAAAGAACTCCTTTTTTTAGAAATTACAACTTGAAAATCTCTGATATTCTTAGATAGATCATCTTACTTAATGGAACAACTGAGATTCTTTCATGATCATGCCCTTTTAATTTTAATATTAATTACTAGATCAGTAGGATACATTATAATAAGAATATTTTGAAACAAATATAACCATCGATACTTACTTGAAGGCCACCTAATTGAAACAATTTGAACAATTCTTCCTGCTATTACATTAATCTTTATTGCCTTACCTTCATTAAAATTAATTTATTTAATTGATGAAATCCRAAATCCTCTAATAACTATTAAAAGAATTGGACATCAATGATATTGAACTTACGAATATTCAGATTTCAAAAATATTGAATTTGATTCATACATAATACCTTTAAATGAATTAAAACCCTATAATTTTCGACTTTTAGATGTTGATAATCGAACTATTTTACCTTATGAAACTTTAATTCGTTTATTAACATCATCTACTGATGTAATTCATTCATGAACAATCCCCTCAATTGGAATTAAGGTAGATGCATCACCAGGGCGATTAAACCAATTAAGATTTTCATTAAATAAAACTGGTTTATTTTTCGGACAATGTTCTGAAATTTGTGGAGCTAACCACAGATTTATACCTATTTCAATTGAAAGAATTTCTCCTACCTACTTCCTAAAATGATTAAAAACTTTTAATTCATTAGATGACTGAAAGAAAGTAATGGTCTCTTAAACCAAAAAATAGTATTTAACGCTTACTTCTAATGAAAAATTTAGTTAATATTTATAACATTAGTTTGTCAAGCTAAAATAATTTTAAAAATAATTTTTAATTCCTCAAATAATACCTTTAAATTGATTAATACTTTTTTTTTATTTTATTTCAATTCTTTTGATTGTTAAAATCTTATTTTATTATAACTATTCAATAAAAATTAATAACCCAACCCTAAAATTTAAAAATTTCACTCAAAACTGAAAATGATAAGAAATTTATTTAGATCTTTTGACCCTTCAACTTCCTTTAATACTTCTCTAAATTGATTAAGATCAATAATCTTAATCTTTCTAATCCCATGCATATTCTGAATTATCCCTAATCGTCTAGCAATATTTATATCTTTAATACTAAATTTTTTACATAAAGAATTCAAAACATTAACAAAATCATCAAACACACTAATTTTTATTTCTTTATTCTTTTTTATTTTAATAAATAATTTTTTAGGATTATTTCCTTATATTTTTACTAGATCAAGCCACATAATTTTTTCTTTATCATTAGCTTTACCTTTATGACTATCATTTATAATTTATGGATGATTAAATAATACCTATCACATATTGTCACACTTAGTTCCCCAAGGAACACCACCTATACTTATATCTTTTATAGTTTGCATTGAAACAGTAAGAAATCTAATTCGTCCAGGAACACTTGCTATTCGATTAATAGCAAATATAATCGCTGGCCATTTATTAATAACACTTCTAGGTAACACAGGACCAATAATAAACTTTTTAATCTCAATTTTATTGATTACCCAAATTTTATTAATTATTCTTGAATCAGCTGTAGCTATTATTCAATCTTATGTGTTTGCAGTATTAAGAACATTATATTCTAGAGAAGTAAATTATGACAAAAAATCACCCATTCCACTTAGTCGACTATAGACCATGACCAATTATCGGAGCTATAGGAACATTTACACTAATAATAGGAATCATTAAATGATTTCATCTTTATAAAATTAATTTATTTATACTAAGAATATTAATTATTATAATAATCATATACCAATGATGACGAGATGTAACCCGAGAAAGAACTTTTCAGGGAAATCACACTATAATAGTATCAATTGGCCTCCGATGAGGAATAATTTTATTTATTACTTCAGAAATCTTTTTTTTTCTAAGATTTTTTTGAGGCTTTTACCATAGAAGATTAGCTCCTTCAATTGAAATTGGTATAAAATGACCACCAATTTCTATTATTCCTTTCAATCCAAGTGAAATCCCTCTTTTAAATACTTTAATTTTATTAAGATCAGGATTAAGAATTACATGAGCTCATCATAGGCTAATAGAAAATAATTTTTCTCAAACTTGACAAAGATTACTAATCACAATTATTTTAGGAATTTATTTTTCTTTTCTTCAAGCAATTGAATATCTAGAAGCTCCCTTTTCAATTGCCGACTCAACCTTTGGCAGATGCTTTTTTATAGCAACAGGATTCCACGGAATCCATGTTTTAATTGGAACCACATTTTTAAGAATTTGTTTAATCCGCCTAACCTTAAACCATTTTAGAAGAACTCACCATTTCGGATTTGAAGCAGCAGCCTGATACTGACACTTTGTAGATGTAGTCTGATTATTTCTTTATATTTCTCTTTACTGATGAGGAAAATACTTAAATAGTATAAATATTATTTTTGACTTCCAATCAAAAGATCTAAATTCTAGTTTAAGTAATTTTTTTAATATTAATAATTTTAATTCTATTTATAATTTCAAACATTTTAATAATAATAGCAAATATTTTATCTAAAAAAACTTTTAAAGACCGAGAAAAACTTTCCCCTTTTGAATGTGGATTTGACCCGAAAAATTCTGCTCGTTTACCTTTCTCTTTACAATTTTTTTTAATTGCAATAATTTTCGTTATCTTTGATGTAGAAATTACTTTAATTCTACCAATAATTTTAACTTTAAAAATTTCTAATTTTTTAAGTATTATCATATTAAATTTATTTTTTGTATTTATTTTACTTCTAGGTCTTTATCATGAATGAAACCAAGGAGCATTAAAATGAGAAAATTAGGATAATAGTTAAATTAACATTTAAGTTGCATTTAAAAAATACTGAATCCCAGTTTATCTTAAATAAGAAGCAAAAAATGCATTTAGTTTCGACCTAAAAGTTTGGCCTATAGCCCTTATTTAAACTTAATTGAAACCAAAATAGAGGTAAATCACTGTTAATGATTAAACTGAGAATTCTCCAATTAAAGAAATATAAAATTTAAGCTTCTAACTTAAAAAATAGCATTATTGTTAATATTTCTATTTATATAGTTTAATAAAAACATTATATTTTCATTATAAAAACAGATTCCTATCTTATAAATATCCAAAAATTTAAATTTCCTTAATATCTTCAATATTATGCTCTATATAAGCTATTTAGATACAATATAAAAATTAATAAAATTAAAATTCATATTAATATTAAAATAAAATAAATTTTTAAATTATTTTTTATAAAACTCTGAAGATACAAAGAATTAGATAAAGACTTAGAAAATAAATTTTGAGGACCAAAATATTCCAATCAACCTTGATCAATAAATTTTATAAATTTACCCCCTATTAACAAAAAATAATAATTAACTCCAAATGTTGATAAAAAAGGTAAATTTCATATAAATATAAAATTATTCATTAAAAAAAACTTTTTTCTAAACAAAGACTCTAAATACTTTACCTTTGCTAATTCAACACCTAATAAAACTCCAAAAATAATAAATAATAAAACTAAAAATTTTATAAAACTAGGAATATAATATATCAAAGGATACTTAAAAATTACTCAATTTAAAAATCTTCCAGTTAATAAAACTATTAAAAATATAGAACCTATTCTGTAAGTTATTAAATTAAAATTCTCATTAATACAATTAATTGAATTAAAATTAAAATCTCCTAATAATGAATAATAAAAAAGTCGAAATCTATAAGAAACTGTTAATCCTAAAGATAAATATATAAACAAATAAACAAAAATATTAAAATTTAATGAATAAAATTCAATAATTAAATCTTTTGAATAAAAACCTGATAAAAAAGGAAACCCACATAAAGATAAATTTCTTACATTAAAATATACTATTGTTAAAGGTATAGTATTAACTATCCCTCCTATAAATCGAATATCTTGATTATTATTCATTAAATGAATTATATTTCCAGCACATATAAATAACAAGGCCTTAAATAAAGCATGAATTAATAAATGAAAAAAAGCTAACTTATACTCTCCTAATCTTAAAATTATTATTATTATTCCTAATTGTCTTAAAGTTGATAAAGCAATAATTTTTTTTAAATCATTTTCAAAGTTTGCTCTTAAACCTGCCATAAATATAGTAATTAAACTAATAAATAATAATATTTTTGAATATTCTAAAATTAAAAAATTAAAACGAATCAATAAATATACTCCTGCAGTTACTAAAGTAGATGAATGTACTAAAGCAGAAACTGGCGTAGGTGCAGCTATAGCAGCTGGTAACCAAGATGAAAAAGGAATTTGAGCTCTTTTAGTTAAACCTGCAATAATAATTAAAATTCCTATAAATTTTAATCTATCAAAATACTCTAAATAATAAATAAAATTTCATCTACCAAAATTTATTATTCAAGCAATTGCAATAATTAATATTACATCTCCTACTCGATTAGAAAGAACAGTTAATATCCCAGAATTAAAAGACTTAACATTTTGATAATAAATAACTAAACAATAAGAGACTAACCCTAACCCATCTCAACCTATTAAAATTGAAATTAAATTAGGTCTAACAATTATTAATATTATAGAAAAAACAAATAAAACTACTAGCAAAATAAACCGACTCAAATTTAAATCACCACTCATATATTCTTCTCTGTATAAAATTACTATTGAAGAAATAAATAAAACAAATCTTAAAAATATTAAAGTAATTCAATCAAAATATAAAACTATTTCAAAAGAAAATCTATTAAAATTATAAAAATTAAATTCAAAAAAATAAACTAATTCATTAATTAAAAATAATAAACCTAAAAAAAATAATATTAAAAATATTGAAATAAATAATATAAAATAAATTTGACAAATAGAAATAATTTATGATTTTTRAATATCTCTGACTCCACAAATCAATATTTTAATTAAACTACATAAATTAAAAATTAAACAAGTCTAATTTTAAAAATATCAAATTTAAAGGTAATCAATGTAAAAACAATAATAAATACTCCCGAACTGAAATATTAAAAAATCTAAATAATCCAATATAAGAATTTCCATGTTGAGAAAATGAATACAAATATAAAGAATAGACCGCTCTAAAAAAAGAAATTAATATTAATAAAAATATTAAAATATAAGAATAATTAACTAATCTAGAAATTAAAATTAATTCTCTTAAAAGATTTAAAGAAGGGGGAAAAGCTATATTTCTTGAAACTAACAAAAATCATCATAAAGTCAAAGAAGGTGCAATATTAATTATTCCTTTATTAATAAAAATTCTTCGACTTAAAAATCGTTCATAATTCAAATTTACTAAAACAAATAAACCTGATGAACATAAACCATGAGAAATTATTATAATTAATGATCCAACTAACCCCCATTTTGAAAAAGTAAATATCCCTCTTAATATCAATCCTATATGAACTACAGACGAATAAGCAATTAATGACTTTAAATCACTTTGACGTAAACATAATAAAGAGATAAAAATCCCACCTAAAATTGAAATATTAATAAAAATAAAGTTAATTTTTAACCCCAAATTTAAAAAGAACGATAAAAATCGTAATAATCCATACCCTCCTAATTTTAATATTACTCCAGCCAAAATCATTGAACCAGAAATAGGAGCCTCTACATGAGCTTTAGGAAGCCATAAATGAACAATAAATATAGGAATTTTAACTAAAAACACAGTGTTTACTATAAAAAATATTAAAAATCTAAAAATTTCATTATCAAAAAAAAATATTAATGAATTAAATATTTTATAATAATTAAATAAAAATAATAATATTGGTAAAGAAGCAATAATTATATAAAAAAATATATATATTCCTGCTTGAATTCGTTCAGGTTGATACCCTCAACCTAAAATAATAATAAAAATCGGAATCAATCTTATCTCAAAAAATAAATAAAATAAAAATATATTTAAAGATATAAAAGTTAAAATTAAAATAACTAATAAAATTCTTACTAAAAAAATAAATAAGTTATAAAAAATATTTAACTTGAAAATCTTTTCTCTAGCTAAAATTATCAAAAATCTAATCCATAATCTTAACAAAATTAAAAAATAAGAAATCAAATCATAACCAAAATTAAATCTAATAAAACTTATAAAATCTATAGGAAACAAAAAAATAAAGTATACTGATAAAAAAATTATCCCTATATAAATTATTCAATAAAAATTACTAAATCTTAAAAATATCAAAAAAACTAAAGCAAAAATAAACTTTATCATAAAATATTAAATAAATTAAAATAATCATTTCCATGAGAACGAATTATTGATACTAGCAAAGATAGCCCCAAAGCTCTTTCACATACACCTATAGTTAAAAAAATTATTCTAAAGTATCTTTCAAAAGAATATATAGTAAAATAATAATATATCAAAATAAATAAACTTAATAACATAAACTCTATTCTTAATAATATTATCAATATATGCTTCCGATTTAATCTAAAACTAAGAAATCCTATAAAAAATATAAATACAAAAATAAATAAATTTATTACCATAGTTTTAATAATTTAAAAAAAAATATTGGTCTTGTAAACCAAAAATAAGGAAACTTTTAAAACATCAAAGGAAAAGAAACTCTATCTTTAATCTCCAAAATTAAAATTTTTATTAAACTACCCTTTGAAATTTTAATAATATTAATTTCTTTAATAACAATCTTTTTAAAACATCCTCTATCTATAGGAATTTTAATTTTAACCCAAACCATTCTTATTTGTTTAAATATAGGATTTATATCAGTAAATTTTTGATTTTCATACATTCTAATTTTAGTAATAATTGGAGGCCTACTAATTTTATTTATTTACATAACAAGAATTGCATCAAATGAAAAATTCCTTTTCAGTATAAAACTATTTATAATATTTATAATTATTTTAACTATACTAATTTTATTTATAAAAATAGATTTTAAAACAAATAACTTTTTTAACAAAAATATTTTAACTCAAAATATTATTTTAAACGATAATTTTTATTATTCTATAAGAAAATTTTATATTTTTCCTTCTATAAAAATTTTAATTATAATTATTTTATATCTTTTAATTACTATAATTGCAGTAGTAAAAATTTGTAAAACTAGAAATGGACCTTTACGCCAAATATTTTATGAAAACTCCTATACGAAAAATAAATCTAATAAGACTAATTAACGATGCTCTAATTGACCTCCCTTCTCCTTCAAATATTTCTATAATATGAAACTTTGGATTCTTATTAGGATTAATATTAATAATTCAAATTATCACAGGACTATTTTTAGCCATACATTACCATCCCGATATTATACTAGCATTTAATAGAGTATCTCATATTTGTCGAGATGTAAATATAGGATGAATAATCCGAACTTTACATGCTAATGGAGCTTCTTTTTTTTTTATTTTTATTTATCTTCATGTAGGACGAGGAATATATTATTCTTCTTATAAATTAAAAAATACTTGATTAATTGGAGTATTAATTTTATTTCTAACAATAGCAACAGCTTTTCTTGGTTATGTTCTTCCTTGAGGACAAATATCATTTTGAGGAGCAACAGTAATTACAAATATACTTTCAGCTATTCCTTACATTGGAAACTCAATTGTTATATGACTATGAGGAGGATTTGCAGTAGATAATGCTACTCTAACACGATTTTTTGCCTTCCATTTTATTCTACCTTTTATTATTTTAGCTATAGTAATGATCCATTTAATTTTCTTACATCAAACTGGGTCTAGAAACCCTCTCGGAACAAATAGAAACTTAGATAAAATCCCTTTTCATCCCTATTTTTCATTAAAAGACTTAATAGTTTTAATTTTCATAATAATATTATTAACATTTATTATTATATTTAAACCATATATATTAGGAGACCCTGACAATTTTATTCCTGCTAATCCATTAGTAACTCCAGTCCATATCCAGCCTGAATGATATTTTTTATTTGCATATACAATTTTACGTTCAATCCCCAGAAAATTAGGAGGAGTAATTGCATTAATCATATCAATTTTAATTTTAATAATTTTACCTTTCTCAAATTTAAAAATAATAAAAAGAAATAGATTTTACCCAATCAATAAATTTATATTTTGATTATTTATTTTTATCGTTATAATTCTAACTTGATTAGGAGCAAAACCTGTAGAAGACCCATATATTTTAATTAGCCAAATTTTTACATTTTTATACTTCCTATATTTTATTATAAACCCTTTAATATACAAAATTTGAGATAAAATTCTCTATTAATCAATGAACTTGTAAAAGTATATATTTTGAAAATATAAAAAAGAATTTTCATTCTATTGATTTTTTTAGTACTGAAAATAATTAACTAAAAAAGAAAGACTATAAAAAGTCTTTTTAAACCTAAAAAAAATATTAAATAATTTAAAGATACTGGCAAGAAAATCTTTCATGATAAATATATAAGTTTATCATAACGAAATCGAGGTAAAGTTCCACGAATTCAAATTCATAAAAAAATTACTAAAACAACTTTTAAAAAAAAAAATCATGAAATTAAATCTCCTCCTAAAAAAATCATTACTATAATAAAACTTATAAATATAATATTTGAATATTCCGCCAATATAATAAAAGCAAACCCTCCTCCTCTATATTCTACATTAAACCCAGAAACTAATTCTGACTCACCTTCAGCAAAATCAAAAGGAGTACGATTAGTTTCAGCTAATCTAGAAACAAACCATATAAATCTTAAAGGTAAAGATAAAAAAATTAATCAAATAAATTTTTGATAATAATAAAACATAAAAAAATTCAAAGAATAAACTAAAACTAAAAACGATAATAAAATTAGAAACATTCTAACTTCATAAGAAATAGTCTGAGCCACAGACCGCAATCTTCCAAGTAAAGAATAATTAGAATTTGAAGATCAACCTGATAATATTACTCTATAAACTCTTAATCTTGAAACTCTAAAAAAAAATAAAATTCTTAATAAAAATGATATATTATAAAAATAAAATGGAATTGCTATTCAAATCAATAAAGATAAAAATAAATTAAAAATTGGAGAAAAATAATAAATTAGAAAATTTGATATTAAAGGGAAAACCTGTTCCTTTGAAAATAACTTAATTGCATCTCTAAAAGGCTGTAATAATCCTATAAACCCAACCTTATTAGGACCCTTACGAATTTGAATATACCCTAATAACTTTCGTTCTAATAAAACTATATAAGCTACTCTAATTAAAACTCCAACTAAAATAAGAATAAAAATTAAGATTAATATAAACAAATCCTTTAAAATTATTATTTGTAAATCTACATATTAAGATTCTAAATCAAACGCACTATTCTGCCAAAATAATAATTTTATTCAAAAAATTATTAATAATAAAATATTTGGTCCTTTCGTACTAAAATATTTACTTTTTAAAAGATAGAAACCAACCTGGCTCACACCGGTTTAAACTCAGATCATGTAAAATTTTAAAGGTCGAACAGACCTAATATTTTAGCTTCTACACCAAAAATTAATTTTAATCCAACATCGAGGTCGCAATCTTTTCTTAAAATAAGAACTTCTCAAAAAAATTACGCTGTTATCCCTAAGGTAATTTAATCTTATAATCATAAATATATAATTATATATATATATATATATNANATGGATCAAAAACTCATATATTAATGTTTAAATAAAAAAAAAGTTTTTCAAATTTTTTAATCACCCCAATCCAATTATTTAAAAATTTTATATTCTAACTATTAAAACTTTTAAAAAATTAAACTCTATAGGGTCTTCTCGTCTTTTTAAAATATTTAAGCTTTTTAACTTAAAAATAAAATTCTAACTTTAATTAGAGACAGTAATTTTTTCATTAAACCATTCATACCAGCTTTCAATTAAAAAACTAATGATTATGCTACCTTTGCACAGTCAAAATACTGCGGCCCTTTAAAAATTCAGTGGGCAGGCCCTACTTTAAATTATACTCAAAAAGAAATGTTTTTAATAAACAGTTGAAAAATAAATTTGCCGAATTCCTTTAATTAATCTTTTAAAATAATTAAATTTTACATATAATTATACTAATATTATCATTATTTCTAAAACTTTAAAATTAAATTTTAAATTTTAATAAAAAAATTAAACTAAATAAAAATAAAATTTACTTAAAAATAAATTATAAAATACTTTAATTGAAAAAAAATTTTAATTCTACAAATTTTTAAAATTTTAGTTAGTTTTAATAATATAAATTAAAGCTTATCCCTTAACTTATTTAATTATAAATAAAAAACAATAACAATATATACTATTTTAATTTATAAATAAAATTGAATTTTTTTCTTAAAAAACTAGATATATTTAAAAACGAATAACTTTTCATTACTATTATTTTATTAAAAATATTTATTCAACAATAAAATATATAAAATAATAACTCTTTTAAATTCGAGAAAATTAAATAATTAATTATTAATTAATAACCCCTGATACACAAGGTACAAAATAATTTTTCTTTTAAAAATTCTAAATAATTCTTTCACAATACTAATTCTCTATAATAAAAAAAATTTTTTCTAACTATATAATAAAATTCATATTAATTTATTTAAATTAAATTTAACAAAATTTTAAAAATAATATTTTTAATTCAATTAAAATTTTAAAAATTTTCTTTTTAATGTAAATAAAATGCTTTTACAAGCTCTTAATTGCTAAAGATTCACTTTCCAGTAAATCTACTTTGTTACGACTTATTCCACTTTAATAATGAAAGCGACGGGCAATATGTACATATTTTAGAGCTAAATCATTAAATTAAACTAAATTTAATTACTTTCAAATCCAATTTAAAATTTCTTTTTCAAAAAATTTACTAAAAATAATTTTATTGTAACCCATTAAATCTTTAGTATAAACTTCACCTTGATCTGAAATTAATTCTAATTAAAATTTTTAAATATTCATATTCTTTTAAAATATTTAAAAACAACGATATAAAAATTTCTAACTAAAGTTAATTATCTCGTGGATTATCGATTAAAAAACAGGTTCCTCTGAAAAGTCTAAAATACCGCCAAATTGTTTAACTTTAAAGAATATAACTCATAATCATTTAATATAATAATTTACATTTTTATAATAGGGTATCTAATCCTAGTTTTATATAAAATTTCTAAACTTCACAAAATCAAAAAATTACTTTATTTAAAATTAAAATTTCACTTAAAAATTCCAAATTTATGTAAAATCAATATGTTAATTTTTATTAATATAATAAAATTGCATTATCTGTATAACCGCAACTGCTGGCACAAATTTTGTTAATACTAAAATTTTAACTAATTCTAACTTCCATTAATTTATAAAATTTTACACTACTAATTCAAATCATCAAAAAAAAAATTCATATTTGTAATCAAATTTAACTCTATTTTCAAACCACAATTAAATTTCATGCCCAAACTCGATCCAATAGACATTCATTAATTTCCTCCCCAACCCAAAAATGAAACATTTAAATTCCCACAATAAAAATTTCATTTATTTTTTCACTATAAAACAATAATTTAACTTTTAAGTATAAATTTTCCCCTTTTTTAAACACTTAAATTTCATGTCAAAAAAAAAAATAATTTTAAAGTGAAATTATCTATATAAAAAATTCCAAAAATTTTTTTTTTAAAAAAAAAAATCGATTTTTTTTTAATTTACAAAAAAAAATAATTAAGAATAATTAACTCAATTAAATCAAAGAATAAAAAAAAAAAAAAATTTTTTTTCCCCAAAAAAAACTAATTTTTAAAAAACCCCCAAAATCGCCATTTTTTGGCCAAAATTTTGCCATTTTTCGAAAAATCCCAAAAACCCCCAAAAAATGGCCCATTTTTCGTTCATCAAAACCAGTTAACTCTGTATAATCAAAATCATTTTTGATTTTTAAGATTTTCCAAAAAAATCGCATTTTTTGCATCCTAAAACACCCCTAAAATCGCGATTTTTTGGCCATTTTTTCGATTTTTTAAAAACCCCAAAATTTTTGCTTTTTTTTATTTAATGCAACTTCTAAAATTTTAGACATGTATTGAAATATATATACTTCCATTTTAACTATGAAATTTCAACCCTTCCAAAAAAAATCACTTAAATTTCCTCTCTATTTTCTTTCTTCTTCTTTTTTTTATTTATACATTAATTTAACTTTAATTTTAAATTTAATTATAATGGTTTTAATAGTAAATTTAATTTGTACTAAAAATAATTATTATATAAAAATAATATAATGAAAACTTTAGAAATAACATTTTATGAAAATAATATATTTATTTTTATAATAGATTTATGAATAGTATATAAAAAGTAAATTCTCTTATTTTCAAATATATTAGTAATATCTTATTAAAAATTAACTTTTATATTAATCCATTATTTTTAATATATAATAAGTAAATTATAGAAATATTTAAATTTTACTTAATAAAAAAAGACAATATTAGTTATTAATATATATATATATAATATATTTATAATCTATATTAATCTATATTATATTTAAAACTAAATATAAATAATTTATATATATATAAATATAAGAGATCCCCACTTTTTTTATTAATTAATAAGATTTTAGATTTTGCTTTTTTTTTTTTTTTTACCTAATATGTTATTATTAATGTCAGTCGGTACTTGTATATTTATTATTCTCTATAGTAGCATAAATCCGCTTTTTATTGATATACTTAAATGCAGCAATCAGAACTCTTAATATTATTATATAAGATATTTATATATTTATAATTATCCTATAAATAGTTAGATATTAACATAATTTTATATATATATAATATTTATAAATATATATACATTAAATTTTTAATGATAACCCGGATTCAATTTTTTTTTAAGATTCTGTTAATTAACCAGTAATTTTAATTTTACCCAAAGAAACTAACCTAACCCCATTTTTGACCAAAAATTTTGATCCGTTTTAAAAAAAAAAAAAAATAACTGTTAAAAAATAAATATCCATTTTAGCGTATTTAAAATTTCATTCAAAAAAACCATATATATGTCTACAAATTTACAAAAACAAAAAGAATTTAAAAAAAAATTCGAAAATAAGAGA